CAAAATAATAGTTCCATTTAGACATCAAAGGAAGCGTTCCTTTTGAAGCCAGAATTGATTTTCCCCGATACCTAAAATAATGCATGGAAAGATCCGCATCCTTGAGCAAACATAGGTTTGCCTTAAAATCCTTAGCAAAGACTTTTACAAAGCATTCTATTTTTCCATAGAAAATGTTTCGTTCAAAAAGGGCTCCAAAACTGGTTGATCGTAAATGAAGAGATTGGTTACGGAGAAATAAAAAAATGGATTCGTATTCACATACATAAGAGTTATATAAGAAGAAGAAAAATCTTTGATTTATCTTTGAAAAAGGGGAACGGGACCTCTTTGGAGTAATGAAAATATTAAAATTGCAATACTCGTGGAGAAAGAATCGTAATAGATGCAAAGAAGAAGCGTCTTTCACCCAATAGTGAAGAGTTTGAACCAAGATTTCCAGATGAGGGGGGTAGGGTATTAGTATATCTAATACATAATTTAAATGTGAGAAATTGTCCTCTAAAAAAGGAAATATTGAATGAATTGATCGTAAATTCTGAGATTTTAATATTTTTTTGCGCTCTAATATGAATCGTAAAGAAAACGGAATTTCCACAATAAAAGCAAACCCCTCTGATAGCAGTTTAGAATACAAACTCTTGTTGGGCCCAAAAATTTGACTTTTGTTATAAGAATAAGTAGTAAAATAGATCTGTTGATAAATTCGAGTAATTAAGCGTTTCACAATTTGAAAACTCAATTTTTTTTCATACCCGGTATTTTTAAAAGAAATGGACCTATTTAAACCACGATCATGAGCAAGTGCATAAATAGACTCCTGAAAGAGAAGTGGATATAGGAAGTTGTGTTGTTGAGATCTCTCTGGCTGTAAATATCTTTGAATTTCCTCCATTTTAATTTGGATTTGGACCAAAGGCAGAAGATTTTGAGGGTTATCAAATGATACATAGTGCGATACAGTCAAAACAAGGTATTTATATTTTATATATAGTAATAATAAATAGAGTTCGAATAAGAAATACCTCGGAACCTGGTAAACTTTAAACGGATTCGCTAGACTCTCCTTAGACTCCCCCATTCCATTTCATGGATCTATATTATAGGAATTTTAGAATAGGATAATCTGATGGTTAGAAATCCTTTATTTTGAAAACCGAATCGCTCTTTTGATTTCGGAAAAACTTTCTTTATCAACATACTTTTTCTTTTACACACTAATCTCCATTCCAGAATAAGTAGGATTCATTACAAAAAAATAAAGAATCCACTCGTGAGGCGAGAACCCCCTTCCCGCCGCGGGCACTAATCTATTTTGATTTTTAACGTCTAATTAGCTCGGGAATCATTCAAATTAAGAACCAAAGCTCGTTGCTTTTTCTTTCCCCAGAATTGAATTGAAGCCCTAGCCTTATCCATTTATTCATTCGACCTAACTAGGATTTTCATTTTGTTCGGTTCTAAGAATTCGAACACGGCCTTATACCGATCTAGTAAGACTGAAATATTCTCAGAACTCTCCGTTGATACGACATGCTGTTTTTAACATCCATTTCCCCTCAGGATCAGTCGCGGTCTTCCAAGCTTTACCGATGGTATAGACGAATCCCTCACTTCATCCAAATGTGTAAAAGATCCTAGTCGCACTTAAAAGCCGAGTACTCTACCGTTGAGTTAGCAACCCGAAAAAAATATAGAATTGGGGAATTCTAGTAGAGACTGTATAGATACAATCCGAATACAAAAACAAAAAAAGAAGACGATTCAGTCAAACTGTTGAACAAAGAAATCTAAAAAAAAACACACACATTTTCTAATTGACAATTTTTTTGAAACAAAAAATAGATCCACTTCACTTATCTTTACTTAAATTGATAATTAAAATGAATTATATTTGTTTGATACGCTGTTGTCAATAGAAATGTTGATAAAAAACCCAATAGAAAAAACAAAAGAAATTCCATTTTCAATTGAAATTGGTTCAATTGAAAAATGGAAAAAAAAAATACTAATAACTAATATCTGAATAATTCATATATTCATTTAAATGAATGAAAATAAAACAAAAGGACTTGTATTGGCACTACATATAGAATCTAGATACTAAAAAGTGTAGCTGGAAAAAGAAATGAAAAAATAAATAAAAAGAAAACTTTCATAATGAAATTGAAATAAAGGTTTTTTCAATTCAATAGAAAAACAGAATTCAACGGAAGCAATGATAAATCTAAAAAAGATATACAAATAGAGCAGGAAATACAAAAAGGGTAGTTATAAGTCTAACTTTGATCTTCTATTTTTGTATTTCCCAAATTTTTTCCTTAATTGAATTTCGCTTGATTAGGACGAAGTTCCACCCCCGACCTCTTTAAAATATCCTGAACAGTTCCTGTAGGTTGAGCACCTTTTTCGAGGAAATATAGAATAGCCGGAACATTTAAATAAGTTTGATTCCTTATCGGATCATAAAAACCCAATTTCCGAAGATCTTTTCCTTCTCTTCGGGATCGAACATCAATTGCAACGATTCGATAGACGGCTCATTGGGATAGATGTAGACGAGCAACACCCCCCCTAGAAACGTATAGGAAGTTTTCTCCTCGTACGGCTCGAGAAAAATGAAGGATTCGAGGTTTTGCCTATGTATGAAATTTCTAAATTAGAACAAAAAATCAATTAGACTTTGATTTAATTTTTTGCTTCTTCCTTCATAAAAATGAAAAATAAATCATTCCTACTCTCATAACTCAAATTGGATAATTCTCAAATAAAAAGTTTTAGAAAATTTCATTTCTTGAGCGGTCTTTACTCCCCCTATGCTTGTCTCGTTTAAAATCAAATGAATTTGGATTCTTCCGTCTGATCCAGTGATTGAGACAATTAAAACGGCGTTTGCTTGTTCTGGGATCCTTTGATAGTTTGTTTTGAATCATTGGGTTTAGACATTACTTCGGTGTTTCTTAAGACTTTCCTTTCAAAATGGCAGCAACATACCTTTTTTTCTTTCTTTCTACCAAAGAATCCTACAGACGGTGGATTCCCGCATGATACACTTCGGATCGAAAAAGTTTGATCAAGTCTAATAACTTTTTGGAAACTTCCTCGAATTGGAGTCTTTCTATATCGAAGATATGTTTACGAAGTTGTTCCAATTTATTGATTGGCATTAACCCTAGATCCCTGCCCCCAAAAAAAACTAACTACTCGAGCTTCATCATGAACTATTTCCATGAAAACCCAACAAGGGTTCTCGTGGAACAGAACAAATGATGTCGAGCCAAGAGCATCTTCATTCCTATATCAAATGGTGGATGTAACAATCCACAACGGATCGTGGCCTTCAAGTCGCACGTTGCTTTCTACCACATCGTTTCAAACGAAGTTTTACCATAACATTCCTATAATTTGAATTTGGAACCGGTATGGACTTGATTCAATTATGGAATCATGAATAGTCATAGGTTCTATTATTGGTTCGGTTGATGTGTAGACATCATGATCTATAAGTTTTCTCTATTTCTATTTCTATATATAAATTCTATTTCTATATATAAAGAATTCTAGATAAATTAGTATTATTAGATTAGATAGCTGGGGTAAAGATTTTTCTGAAGAAGTCTTAGCAAGATCCCTTCGGAAACATAATATGAATAATCTATATTCAAATTTCAATATTTATTTGAAAAATATTGAATTTCAGAAATAGAATTTGTTTCATTTCATATTGTTTAACTCCGGAGTCATTACCCTTTCGACAATCTAATCTTGCTCTAAAGTAAATAAAATTGATAAATCACCACAGCGCTATATAGATTTCTCATTTTTCATTAGAGCCAAACCCGAAATACTTCAAAAAAATATTCAAAGAAAACAAATCGGTTACTTGTTTGTTTGTTAATGAGATTTGGACAAAGACATCCTATTGAGCGAATTGAATTAGGACCAACCTCCTTAGGTTAGTTGGTTAGGATCCAAGAGACCCACAAAAAATAAAAAAAAAAAACAAATGAATTACGAATTACTATTACTAATCGAGGCCGCCTCTTTTATGGGATAGAAAAATGGGATGGGGAATAGAGATTCTTTCATATCCCGATTCCTCCTTTGTTCACTAAAAAAAAAGATTTGTCGAAGATCAAAATTCAAAACAAGAATCACACTCCATCTAACATTCAAATTGAAACAGAACTGAAAGATTCAATGAAAGTTAAAACCAAAATTTGAGTCTCATAGAATTCAAAAAGAAAATAAAAAATAAAAATAAAATGCTCTGGGACGGAAGGATTCGAACCTCCGAATGGCGGGACCAAAACCCGTTGCCTTACCACTTGGCGACGCCCCATTTCGATTTGTCCTCGACACTTATAAAAATTTAAGTAAGTATTGGTTGTTTGTCAACTCGATTTCAAATATCTATAGAATCGATTCTATTGTTACTAGGCTTTTGAGATGCGTAGTTTAATATGTGTAGATATTGAATTCAATTGAATTGATTGATCATTCCATATTGATCATTACATAGAATTCAATTAAGATATTGTATGAAAGTATGATTTTTGCGATTCTCCTTGAGAATTTTTGATTATGGGGGTTCAAACAAAAAGAGCAAAAAGAGGAAGAAGTAGTTTTTGCCTACCGTACTTACTCCCCCTTTCCTTATATCAAAAACTCAATCAAAAGGCAATTCTCTCCAAGAACAAAAAATGTCTGTTATGCTTAAGATCTTTAGTTTGATCTGTCTTAATTCTGTCCTTTATTCGAGTAGTTTTTTCTTCGGCAAATTGCCCGAAGCCTATGCTTTTTTGAATCCAATCGTAGATTTTATGCCAGTCATACCTGTGCTCTTTTTTCTCTTAGCTTTTGTTTGGCAGGCTGCTGTAAGTTTTCGATGAGATCCTTAATAATATCAATATCCTAGAAAATTCATGATTTTACCAATAAAAATTCTAATTAGAAAAAAAATTTAGTAAGATCTTATAAGATTTACAGTTTGAAATCTC